ACGATTCATTGGAACAAAAAAGGCCCAGCGAGGTACTGACCAGGCCGGGCTGTGGAATTAAAAAAAGCTCTTGGAGACGAAATCAAAGAGGTACTTTTATTATATATTAAATTATATAGTTTATATAGTAGTAATATATAATTTATTACTTATAATATATAATTTATTACTTATAATATATAATTATAGAATTCTAATTTATATTCATTGGAATAGTAGATTGGAGATATCTCTTTCGAGCCCTTACTTTATCTCAATGGAATTACTTTTAATTTCTATATTTTTTAATATTTTTTATATTTTATATGTCTAGATACTATATAATTATATATAATAAAAATAATATAAAAAATAAAAATAAGAGGTATAAAAGAAAGAAAGACTCTTTTTTCAAACCTTACTTTTTGTGTAATGTAACATAGTAATTATCCTTTTTCGATTGGGGGAGATGGCTGAGTGGACTAAAGCGTCGGATTGCTAATCCGTTGTACGGGTTTTTCGTACCGAGGGTTCGAATCCCTCTCTTTCCGCTTTTGTTAATGACGTGGTATTTTTTATTTCTCTTTCAATTTCGACGAGTCTTTTTTTTTTATTTAATAGTTAAAGATGTGGAATAGATAAAATCCTAAGAACATTTTAAAATCGAGCAAGGAAAACAAAAACTTTATTTTTTATTCTTCACGTCCAGGATTACGTCCTGGATCATTAGATAGGAATCCGAAGATAAAGAGAGAAACAAAGAATATCACTACTGTGTAAACAAATAGTTTGAGAGTAAGCATTACACAATCTCCAAGATCATTTTTTTGGAAAAAAAGAGAATAGATTCTCCATTTTTATACCACATATACCTCATTTTGACACCAAAAATGGTTTTTATAAAGCTAGAAATAGAAGAAATAGAAAAGAATTTTCATAAATTCATTTGTAATGTAATATGAGTCAAGTCTTTCATTAACAAAATTTTTTGCATACCCACAATATCTAATTGTGGGGGACTCTAATAGGTTCTTTCAATGTAAAAAAAGGGTCCGAATTAGCAAATGGGGTGATCTCCAGACTTATCGTGGCGATACAAGAATTTCAATATTTGAATTGAAGCTTTATACTATAAGACTTATCCGATCTTATCAATTGTTAGAATCTTTTTTTTATAATAAATCATGAATTTTTCTAGGACAGTATTCAAAATCTCATCGAAAACTTACAGCAGCTTGCCAAACAAAAGCTAAGAGAAAAAATAGCACAGGTATTACTGGCATAAAATCTACGATTGGATTCAAAAAAGCGTAGGCTTCAGGCAATTTGGCGAAGAAAAAACTATTTGAAGAAAGAGTAGAATTAAACCAGATACAGATCAAACTAAAGATATTAAGCATAACAAACGTTTTGTTTTTTTGTTTTGTTCTTGAAGATAATTGTATTTATTTTGATTGAGTTATTAATATGAGTTATTGTTATTAATAATATAAAATTAATAATTTAATAAATTTAATAATATAATGTTATTTTTTTTTTTTAAGTTTAAGTTATATAAAAAAATGAGTAAAAATTAAAAAAAAAAAAATAAGGTAGACCAAAAAACTTTTCTTTGATTTGAACTAACTCAACCAAAAATACTTCAATTCTCAAATTAAAAGAGAATAGAAGAAATCATACTTTCATACAATATCTTAATTGAATTATATGTAATGATCAATAAATTTGATCAATAAATTTCGTTTAATTCTCTATCTACTATATCTAAATGTATCAAAATCCTAGTAACAATCTATTCTATAGATATTTAGACTATAATTGACGAACAACTAATAAGAATATTAGTGTTTATTAATGTCGAATATAAATATAAAATGGGGCGTGGCCAAGTGGTAAGGCAACGGGTTTTGGTCCCGGTATTCGGAGGTTCGAATCCTTCCGTCCCAGAGCATACCTATTATATATATCATATCGGATTATATATATCGTATCATAATACCGATTTTATATCAGAATAAAAGATTGTCTTTTTTTTTATTAAGAGTATAATAATATTGGATAGAATATGATTCTTTTTTCTTATAATGATTAATTCTTATCTGAATTATATCTTTTTCACAAATTTAATCGTGTTCAAATAACACCAAATAATACACAGATGTAATTGAATCTATTTGTATCCAAGTAAGATGGGAACATAGATTAAAAGAAAAGAGTTTTTATTATAATATAATATTAATATAAGATTATAATATAAAAAAAAGATCCGGGGACGGGCTTTTCATTCTATGTCCATACCTTTCATATTTCAATTAGTTACTCATAAAAAAAAAAGCCTTACTTCTTATATCCATTGGAATTTTCAATGATGCATTCTAAATATAAATGCGAAAGCCTCTCTTTCTTTTTTCCCTATACTTTAACTTTAAATGGTGGTGCAGTCTGATTATTGATTTTCTGTGGATTTCTAAATTATAAACGCGGGTGTTCGTTTGATATTGGGGTACTAATTAACTTCAATCAATAATCAATAGGATTAACTGGTTTAAAGTAAAAAAAAAATAGGAGCAATGACTTAATCTGGACTTGTTTTAACTTGCATTTATACAAAATAGTCTAGCACTCCCTAAACTACATATAATATAGGATTCTTTTTTGATTTATGATTCATCATCTTCATAGAATTGACGGAGTAGATAGGAGTTAATCGTCAACGAAAAAAAAAAATACCAATTTCAATGTCTGCGTCTGTCCGAGTATCATTAAAAAACAATCAAGTTACATACATAACATATGTATTTTCTTTGAACCTCGTTTTTAAGTATTTTGTGGTTTCTCTAATTCTAATGAATAATTGTAAATCTATGTAACAATTGAGACAAAATCTATTATCTTATTCACTTTACCTTATTACATTACCTTAGGTAAAAATTGCAGAAAGATTATTGAATTTTTCAGGTCAAATAAACTACGCAGAAAATGAGGAAATGCTTATATGTATGTCTTGTTATCGTTCTATTTCATTGAAAACTTTATTTTATTTCGATAATTACTTTCAGAAACATTTGTTTAGTCTATATGATAGATATGGGGATCTCCTAGTTCTTTTCTTTCGATTATGATTTATCAAAAATAATAACAACCCCAATCCTCCCTTACATCAGTCTTTATTCCCCACCCCATTAAATTAAAAAAAAAAATAGATATATTATATGGGGTAAATTGAATTCTTGTTGAGACTTCTTCAGAAACTACCCATTCATAAAAGTATAGATTACTATGTATCGACCGAACCAATGATTATTCATGATTTCATAATTGAATCAATTACATACTGGTTACAGCAACCTACTAGAGAAATGTTATGGTAAAACTTCGTTTAAAACGATGTGGTAGAAAGCAACGTGCGACTTGAAGGATATGGTCGGTTGTGGATTCTTACATCCACCATTTTTTTATATTAATTATATAGGAATGAGGGTGCTCTTGGCTCGACATCGTTTGTTCTGTTCCACTGGAAAAACCTCATTTTTTGAGGGTTGCGATGTAAATAGTACATGATCATGATGGAGCTCGAGTAAAAAGTATTGATTCATTTTTTAGGGACATGGATCTAGGGTTAGTGTTAATTAATAAGTTGAAACAACTTCGTAAGTATATTTTCGATATAGAAATCGAAAGGATCCAATTCTAACAAGTTTAAAATTCATAACGAAAATTTATTGGAATTGGTAAAACTCTTTCGATCAAAAGTGTATCACATGGGAATCAACCATTTGTATGATTCTTTGATAGAAAGAAATTGCAAAAATGGTATGTTGCTGCCATTTTTTTAAATGATTAAAGATCACCGAAGTAATGTCTAAACCCAACGATTCAAGGCAACGATAAAGAATCCTGGAACAAGTAAATACCGTTTTCAGTTGTCTCAAAAAATAGATCATAATGAAGAATCAAAATAAATTATAAAGGAGACAGACAAAAAATGTGTGGTTAAAGACCGCTCAATAAAGGAAATGCCTAAAGGTTTTCCTTTGGATTATTTGAGAGTTATCCAACTTGAGTTAGGAGGATGTGAATACGAATGATTTTTTTCTTTTTCGGGCAAGAATAAGAAAAAGTACTTAAATCATAGTTTAATTGATTTGATGATTTGATGGATCTATTTGACATTAATTATAAATTCTATATATAGAAATAATTTCTAATTTTCTTGAGCCGTACGAGGAGAAAACTTCTTATACGTTTCTAGGGGGGGTATTATTCATCTACATCTATCCCAATGGGCGGTTTATCGAATCGTTGCAATTGATGTTCGATCCAGAAGAGAAGGAAGAGATCTTCGGAAAGTGGGTTTTTATGATCCGATAAAGAATCAAACTTATTTAAATGTTCCTGCTATTCTATATTTCCTTGAAAAGGGCGCTCAACCTACGGGAACTGTTCATGACATTTCAAAGAAGGCGGGAGTTTTTATGGACCTTTCTCTTAATTAACAGATTACATTAAATTAATGAAATACAATAAATAAAAAAAGGGGGGGGGGGGGGGTGACTTGTATATAACTTTGTATAACCCTTTCTATACAACCCCCCCTCTTTTGCTCTATTCCTACTCAATTTATTATTACTACCATAAGATGTGGTCGTCTATAACGACAAAAATTTCTTTTTATTTTAGTGAGATAAATTCATATAAGACAGATAGATAGAAAAAAGATTAAGTGATGAAATAAATGAATGAAATAGTTGGATCTATAAATATCAAATTTTACATTATCGCTAATTCAATAATGGTTTGTTTTTCGTTGAAACTTTAACTTTTTTTTTATTTATTTTATTTGTTCATAAAAAAAAACATGGGATTTAAGCTTACCTTTTTTACTTATATTGATTGCGTAAACCCAATCAAGATTTTTTTATACTTCTCTCCGAATTTTTTTTACGCCTATACCTTTTTGTATTTATCTTTATTAAATATGTAGTGCTAATTCAATAGTTTTTTTTATTTTTAATTTCTATTTATTTATAGTTATAGTAAATTTATTTATAGTTATAGTAATTAAATATTCTATTTTTTATTTAATAAATTTAATAAGAAAGTATTGAATAATTTTTTATTTGAATTTAGGGTTTTCTACATTATGTTCTTTTCTCAACATTAACTTTTATATTGACAACAGTATATCAAACAAATATAATCCGATCGTGAATAAATGTATATATTTATCTCTGTTCTATAGACTTGGTTTTTTATTTTACTTTATTCAAATGGTGGGTTCATTGGATTTGCTGGGATACAAAAAGTCTTTATTTTTTTTTTTATTAAAGAAAAATAAATGGATAACATACGAACAAAATATGTGGTAGTCTATAAATTTTTATTTTATCTATATTTTTATCCTAATATATATTCTTATCTTAGACGTCATTGTATTTGCATCTGATATGTTCATTTTTATGTTATGTTCAGAATCGATTAGAAATATTTTTTATTATTTAATATTTTGATTGCGTTGTGAAATTCAATCTCTTTTTTGATTACGATTAGATCTATACATTTTGATTCGGGTTGCTAACTCAACGGTAGAGTACTCGGCTTTTAAGTGCGACTAGCATTTTTTACACATTTGTATGAAGCAACGGATTCGTCAATACCATCGGTAGAGTTTGTAAGACCGCGACTGACCCTGAAAGGAAGGAATGGAAAAAGCAGCATGTCGTATTAATGGAGAATTCTGAGAATATTTTATTCTTATCTTATCGGATCGATCCAAAATCGTGTTTGAATTCTTGACGCGCAAAAAAAAAAAAAATAAATTGAAAGTTGGGTTAATTGAATAAATGGATAGAGCCCCATGGCTCCAATTATAGGGAAATAAAAAAAGCAACGAGCTTCTGTTCTTAATTTGAATGATTACCCGATCTAATTAAACGTTAAAAATATATTAGTGCTTGGTGCGGGAAATGTTTTTACCATAAGTGGATTAGATTATCGATTTTTTTTATAAATCCTAATTATTCGTAGATATTCTCCATTAGAGTGTGGGGATGAATGTGTAGAAAAAGCAGTATATTGATAAAAAGATTTTTTTTACAAATTTCCAAAATCAAAAGAGCGATTGGGTTGAAAAAATAAAGGATTTATAACCATCTTGTTATCCTAGAATGAACATAAACCTATTTAATTAGATGGAGAGGATAAAGAGTCCGCTGATGAGTCTTATCTGTTTCCGGGGTATCTATCTAGTCTTTTCTTACTATAATATCCTGTTTTGACTGTATCGTACTATGTGTCATTTAAGACCCCAAGAAATCCCCTATCCCTGGTTCAAGTTCAAATCTAATTTTAAATAAATGGAGGAATTTCAAGGATATTTAGAACTAGATAGATTTAGGCAACATGACTTCCTATACCCACTTATCTTTCGGGAGTATATTTATGCACTTGCTCATGATCATGGTTTAAATAGAGTGATTTTGTTGGAAAATTTAGCTTATGATAATAAATCTAGTTTACTTATTGTAAAACGTTTAATTACGCGAATGTATCAACAGAATCATTTGATGATTTCCGCTAATGATTCTAACCAAAATAGATTTTTGGGATACAACAAGAATTTGTATTCTCAAATGATATCAGAAGGATTTTCAATCATTGCGGAAATCCCATATTCTCTACGATTAATATCTTCTTTGGAAGGGGCACAAATCATAAGATCTTACAATTTACGATCCATTCATTCAATATTTCCTTTTTTAGAGGACAAATTCCCACATTTAAATTATGTGGCAGATGTACTAATACCCTACCCCATCCATCTAGAAATCTTGGTTCAAACCCTTCGCTACCGGGTGAAAGATGCCTCCTCTTTACATTTATTGCGGTTCTTTCTTCATGAGTATTCTAATGGTAATATTCTTTTTATTCTAAATAAATCTATTTCTATTTTTTCAAAAAGTAATTCAAGATTATTATTATTCTTATATAATTCTTATATATGTGAATACGAATCCCTTTTCCTTTTTCTCCGTAACCAATCTTCTCATTTACGATTAACATCTTCTGGAGTCCTTTTTGAGCGAATCTATTTACATAGAAAAATGGGGGGTCTTGCCGAAGTCTTTGTTAATGATTTTCGGGGCATCCTATGCTTCCTCAAGGATCCTTTCATTCATTATGTTAGATATCAAGGAAAATCAATTCTGTCTTCAAAAGATACGCCTCTTCTGATGAATAAATGGAAATATTACCTTGTCAGTTTATGGCAATGTCATTTTTATGTATGGTCTCACCCAGGAAGGATCTATATAAACCAATTATCCAAGCATTCCCTCGACTTTTTGGGTTATTTTTCAAATGTGCCACTAAATCCTTCAATGGTGCCGAGTCAAATGCTAGAAAATTCATTTGTAATAAATAATGCTCCTAAGAAGCTCGATACAATAGTTCCGATTATTCCTCTGATTGGATCATTGGCTAAAGCGAAATTTTGTAACGCATTAGGGCATCCCATTAGTA